TTATGGTCCAATTCTGACCGATAATAGATACCGGGACTTTGTAATATTTGATTGATCACAATTCTGTATATGCCATTTACTATAGAAGTTCCCAGGGAATTCATTAAAGGAATGTTTCCAATAAAAATTGTTTGTTCTTGCATATCCCTACTGCTTTTCCAAATTAATCCCGCGGATATATATAATTCAGAAGAATACGTGAGTAATTCATATACAGCATCTCGTTCTTTTATCAAAGGTTCTACCAAGTGATATGTTTCCACAAATAATTGAAATTCAATTTCTTGATCTGTATCTTCAATTTTTGGAAATTTAGAAAGTTCTTCCGTTAAGCCCTGATCAATGAATCTACAAAATCCTTCAAATTGTATCTGATTAAAACCAGGTATTGTAGACATTCCGCCATTTCCATCCCCGAGCATTTTTTATTTCCTATTTATCGAAAAAATTCCATTATTGACCCATTCTTCATCAAATCAGTTGGATTGATCTAGCAATGCTGGAATTTCTATTCTGTTTACTGAATCACATGAAATTTTGTAAGTAAATCCACATATGTAATGTATCAAATGCATCTGAACGGAGTAAAAAAGAGACTTCTTGGATATTCAAATTGGAATTTGTAACAGATATGTAAAGGAATTGATAAATGCTACTTAGACTTATGGGATTTTGTGTAGAATCTAAAATAAATGATTCAATTTCTATCATTTTTATGATATTCCAATCGGATTGGATACCAAAAAAAAGAAATGGAGTTAGGATTTGATCTGTTCGATGGGATAAAGACATACATAATAATAATCAACGCTCTATGCTCTATTTTTGATGCTTTTTTAGCACTTAATTTTTTGATTCTAGCGTTCACTAAAGGATTCGCAGAAAAGAAAGAAATTTCGACCCATTTTTCTTGTTTTACTAGAATACTTTTTGAGTAGAATACGATTGAGGTGCATAAGATAGCATAGTAAGAAGGCTTGTATTTAGTAAACATGTGTAAATAGTTATCTATATACATATCTTTACTCATTTATTACAGTTCCTTGAAAAATGGAAGCACTACAATTTGCTCAAAATTCGCGATCTATGGGCATCAGATATAGATACACGATTAGATATTTGTAGAACAATCGAGGTTCTGGGGTTTACATATACTTCTATTTTCTCTTATAATTGAATTTGGGAATTCTTTTTTTATTGAAAATAATTAATACGGATTAGTTATGTATCAATTTGAATTTTATCTAATTAGGACTAGGAAAAGACAATTTGGATTCCAATCCGAGAATTGTTCATGAATTTACAAGCCCATTTAATAGTTAATGGTTCCAATTTCTCCTGAATTTAGGTTATTGGGACTGAAAAACCACATTTTTTTTTTCAATAATATATATATATAGATAAAATAGAAAAGAATAAAATATAAATAAAAGAATATAAAAGAGAGGGAAAGTTTTTATATATTTCTGTTTTGAGATCCTATAAATCCAACAGAAGAAAGGGATGGATCCAATCAAAAAAACGAAGAAAGTCTTTCGGAACGGGGATGAAGTCAAATGCGATTCAAGATGAAAGTACAATAAAAAAAGAAATTGAGTATTCCCTCCACCCCAAGCAAAGGAGGAAGATTTTCATCTATTTCGTATCATTCTGGCGACATGGCCGAGCGGTAAGGCGGGGGACTGCAAATCCTTTTTCCCCAGTTCAAATCCGGGTGTCGCCTGATTAACAAAAAACTAGGAATCCCTTCTTTTTTGGTTTTGCTGATAGAACTCCCCGAATTTTCCTGAGCGGAAACAAATGGAAGAAAAAGATTCTTGCTACTTGCTTGATTCGAAACATACGGAAGCTAGGTTCTATAAAGCTAAAGTGCTTGAAATCCTTGCCTCTAGGATTGGATTCAAGGAAAGATTCTAGTTATAGTAGTGCAAGGGCTCGCATATAAAGATTTACGGATTCCCTTGCACTACTAACGGAGTGTTTAAGTACTGGGTTTTTAATTAGATTGCATAGTACGACAGAAAATCGAATTCGTGGTTTTGGAAAGAACTGAAGAGACTTTCTATACGGACTCGTGGGAGTCTTTTACTTTGATGGAAAATCGGCTTTTATAGAGCTCAAATGCGAAAATAAAAAGAAAAAGCTTTCTTTTTATTTTTTCAAAATGGATTTCAAAACCCCTAGTCAAGAATGGAATAGAAGGCCCCCCCATTCTTTCACAGAGACAATCCTTAGACAGCAAGGATACGATCCAAGGGGAAATAACGATATGTCCTAGATAATGATCCATCTTGATTCTAGCTTTTGATATCTTTCAACAAGGAAGTCAGATTGAGGACAAGAAAAGAAGGAATAGGTCTTATTAGTGCTCCATCTTATTCTTACAACTTGCGAGGATTCCCTTGATACTTCCAAAGGTGTCACTGCCCATTTTTCTTGTGCTTAACGTTTTTAGATTCCGCTAGAAAAATAAGAAAGACCTTCTAATAACTTTGTTAGAAGCGAATTTTTTGGATCCTTTCATCAACGGGCTCGGGTCAGAATACCCTTTTGACTCTGCGCCAGTGATTCCACTATTATTAGTGAGTGAACAATAATGAAATAATTCCTTCATAGAGATAGGGGACATAATTTACATGGATATAGTAAGTCTTGCTTGGGCTGCTTTAATGGTAGTCTTTACATTTTCCCTTTCACTGGTGGTATGGGGAAGGAGTGGGCTCTAGAGGTACTACTAATTGAGCCGAGGAATAAAAGAAAACCGTATCGATTCTTTAGATCGTTTTACAAAATCTTTTTACTTTTTATGGTTTTTCTTTTGTTTTTTGTTTCCCTCTTTCTCTTTGCTGGTCCAAGAGAAGGAAAAGTTATGTTAAGGAGATACATACCTTCTATGCTATGGGAAATAAGATATACATTGCGGTTGCTCATGGAGAGACTGCGCATAATAGGATCGTACCTCGGGCAAGTCACACATTGCCCACTTACTTTCTTTACTTTACCGCTTTTTTCTTAGTTTTTTTTTATGCTTTATTCACTCATTTCATATCATGGATCACGAGTTTAAAATGGTAGGTTTGACTCTTCCTTTTCAAAATCTGAAGCAATTCTCAGAGAACCACTCGGATCCACCGTTAACTCTTCAATCAATTTCTTTTTCGGAATACTAAAAGAAAATCCAGCCATTTTTTTTTATACGCACATATTTCCTCATTGATTTGATTCTTTCGATGAATGCCGGAATTCCTATTGAATCTAACTTAAATTAGAACCGTAATAGTAAGAATTGCCCTTCGGTTGATTATTTCAGATTGATTGGAATCAAGATAAATGAAATAGATGAAGCAAAGAAATAGAATTGAGATGCTATGTACATATATAAATACATATTAAGAAGATGGATATTCTAGATTGATTAATATCTATTAATCCTGTAGTTTTATACAATACAATTTGTTACATTACAATAAGAATAGCTAGTATGGCAGAAAGAAATCTTTCTGCCATACTAGCTGTCGGATCTCCTAGAATACTATACCTTTGATTAGAGTCCGCCAATTTCATTTAAGACGCGAGATGAAAAGCCTTTATTTCTTCAATCGTTGACTAAGAAAACAAGTCAAGTTGGCTTCAAATTAATCACGTTGACTGACTGTTTTTACGTATATTATAAGTAAAAACGCAGTAGGAACTAGAATAAAAAGTGCAGTAGCAATAAATGCTAGAATATTTACTTCCATAATCTCTAATCTCTTTTTTTTTTTTTGTCAATAACTCGGGATTTAATCCCATAGAGATGATAAATCTTTCGCCTGTGAATTCAACGGGATGGATTACACCCCGATTCAATATCATCGGATCAATATCATGAATAACAATATCTGAGCTATCAAATCAATTCATCGTCGAGAATTGAATAGTATAACATAGGAACATCTTTTATCCATACCGAATCAAAAATAGGATTCCTGATCCAATCCCCTTATTTGTCTTTTTTTATTTTGATTATTTGGATTTCTGCCTCTTTTCCATTCTTGTTTTTTCTATAACCTATTGCCTTCCTTGTACAATTATTTGCTTCAGTAGCATTTGACCACCCTTGGTTACAAAAAAAATCAAACAAAGAATAGAAATCAAATAGAAAATTAAAAAAGAAGTTCAGTACTTTTTTTTTAATGATCCCTTTTTTGTGGAAAAGAAAAAAAAAAAAAGAATATAATAATATCTAATATTAATAAGTATGAGAAAAAGAAGTCCAAGTCTAATATAAGGTACAAAAAAAATCAAATAGTCCATTAAATTCACTAGGACTAGGTTAGAGTTTGTTCTTTATTTTTGTGAAAGTACCCCTTCCCATTTTTGAACTAAAAAAAAATTATTCATCCCACCTCTTATAGAAGAGGGGTTGTGGTCTTTATTTATTAATTAATATACCTTTCTTTGGATTAATAATGGGACGCGTATCTCAAAAGATACGTGTTCAATTTGAAGAGATAGATTGTTTCAAATTCAAACTAGTAATTCTAGTAATTGAAGTTAAACAAACTCGTAACCAGAAAAAGAAAAGGATCTATTTGGAATCTTAAAAGTAAACGTATTCTAGCAAATGAATTATGTTCAATTCATTTTGCATCGTACAAGAAATGAATTCCATTTGTGTATGCGCCCCCGGTAAATACAATGGTATTCTATTCCACGTGTATTATCGGCATCTTTTGGAATCCTAACTATGATGCTACCAATAATTGTAACAATCCCCATACGTCTCTCTCCCATTTGTTTGATGAGAAATGTGAAAAAAAAAAGTATTGGATTTGATTCCGTCGCGTCGGGACTGACGGGGCTCGAACCCGCAGCTTCCGCCTTGACAGGGCGGTGCTCTGACCAATTGAACTACAATCCCAGAGAAATAAAGAAGTATACATATTCCTATAATTGCATTTTAACCATTTCTATTTAGATTCAAATCGCCGTGTTGGAACAGAGGTTGGAATGATATA